TGAATTTTGGGTTGTTCGATTAAGTAAGGAAAACTCAATGGAATTCATAATTCTCTTAATGTTTTTTTTTTTTACTTTTTTTGTTTTTGTCGGAATATTCAGAAACTAAGACCACTCGAGTGCCCCTTTTCGCCACGCATAAACTAAACCAACAATTAGGATAATCATGAAAATGAAAGCTTCTGTAAATACGGATACCCCCAATACATCAAAACTCATTGCCCATGGATAAAGAAAAACCGTTTCAATATCAAAAACAACAAAAACTAGAGCAAACATATAATACCGGATTCGAAATTGTAACCAAGCATCGCCCATCGGTTCTATACCCGATTCATAACTAGAAAGTTTCTCTGGCCCTTTGTTAATCGGGGCTAAAACTGCGGAAATTAGAAATGCCAAAATAGGAATAACGCTTGATATTATTAGAAATGCCCAGAAAATATCATATTTGTAAAGCAGAAACATAGACGAACTCCTATGAATGCAGAAAATATACCGAATTCGTCGATTCGAATTGGAATTCATTGTCAAGTCATCGATAACTGGTTAATCAAAACAACAATTCATTTTGATCGAACCACATAGTTTCGTTTGTTTGTTGTGATGCCTCGTTTTCAGATTTCTCGATTGTACTCCTATTTTCATTACACTTGCTTCGGGTTTATTTCAATATAGTATAAATCTCTTATACAAACAAAACAAACAAAACTCTCTTGCGTTCACCTCGCTTCGGACTTGTGTAAATAAAAGGAATTCAAAATCAAATTCTCATTTTTGTTTCGAATTTCTATTTCTAAATTTCGAATATTAGAATTCGAAATTTAATCTAGTCTGATTCTATTCTATAATATATTATCTATATCTATTTTGTTTTATGTTTATGAATTTTGTTTATGAAAAGATATTTGTTTTTCAAACTCTGACGTATCAACAAATACAGCAATCCGTTCCTATATCGATGTAACTTACTATTCCAGAGTTACGTTGGAGTTTTTAACCAGATTTATGTCATGATTTTGACTCCACAAATTCACCAAAAGTAGGTGAGTATATCAAAGAAGAGAAGTATCAATAACTCTTTGATTGTGAACAGTAAAAGGGGCAAATTCCTATCTAATTCACATACGAAGATTTTGAATTACTGAAGAAAAATGGGTTTGTTTATCCGAGCTTAGAAAAAAAATAGTGATTAAATCCAGTGACATGCACTTTTGTTTTCAGTTTTATGTTCTATTCTGAACGAGCCCCCTACGAGAAAGCTTATGGGAATGATTTTATTTCGATGAACCACCAGCAATCTCGAGCGGCCAGTTACAAACAACAAAAAATATAATAATGAGGAAATGAAAACTATCCAACTTTTGTATTTGAATTTGATTATTATTTGATTAGTATAGTTTGATTAGTATAGGGCTATACGGACTCGAACCGTAGACCTTCTCGGTAAAACAGATCGAACTAATTCTTATCAAAATGATTCGAACTCTTTCAAAGACCCAACGTGCATTTTTTTGCATTGGGCTCTTTCATTAACTGATATAAATAGCAGTTAGTTTACCATATTTTTTCTTGACAGAAAAAGAAGGAAATGGCTCCATGTGCTCTAATTCATTATTTGGATTCTGATATAGGAGCACTACCAAAGTGTTTCAAAGAAGGGTTATCTTGACGTAGGTTTGCTTATGGCCTAGATCAACCTAAGTTAAATGGAGTCTCTATCATCCTGATTAAAGAATCAAATATGAAACTTCATACGCCTTAAGGTTCATAGGACGAAAAGAGAATTTTTGAGGTCCTTATACTCATGATGCCTAGCATTGAATAGACTAGGTATTCACCTTATCAATATTTCAAATCAATGGTGGATTCTATTTGGTTCCGAAAAGGGCACCTGAATCGTACCAACCCATTTGTCAGGCTATTGTTCTCTTGTTTTGTCCCCTACAAGTCATGGAGTCAGACATTGATTTCTCAAAAAGATCAATTCCTTTGATTGCATGATGGACTCCTCTGAAAAACATTGGCGCGCGTGTAAACGAGGTGCTCTACCTAACTGAGCTATAGCCCTTGTCCTTGTGATACATATTTTATCATATTATGTAGATAATTTCTTGTCAAGATGAATATTCCATGATCCCGCATCATATCTCTTTGATCTTTTTGATTGGTATTGCTTAGAAGTCATATTGGATTTATAATCCATCGATGTGATGTGATGGGTCCCTTTTTGTTTCTCGTTATAATGATAAGACCTACTTAACTCAGTGGTTAGAGTATTGCTTTCATACGGCGGGAGTCATTGGTTCAAATCCAATAGTAGGTAGAACTTATTAGATACCATTGACCGGGGTATCTAATAAGTTTTTCTACTCACCTTCGTTTATTGATTTTGTATTTTTTCTATCCTATTCGATTTGATTTTCGAATTTCAACTTAAACTTTTTTCCTTACATCAGAATCCGCTTCCACTTGATTGAATTTAATTTTGATTGAATTT